GTAATCTTCAACCAATTATACGCTTCAATATAATTCCCGGGAGTAAGCGCTATAGCTTGTTTCCAATACTCCGCAGCTTGATTGGACCAAGCCTCCGCAATTTCAGAATCTCCCTGGCAAATGGCCTGTTCTCCTCGGTCAGAATAGGTGGGTGAATTCCTTCCCTTAGAACCGTACTTGAGAGTTTCCTAACTCATACGGCTCAGCCTCAGCAATCCATTATTTTTGTATCCCATCTTAATCTCCCCTAGACTAACTAAATAAGATTTCTCGTAAATCAATCCCATTTTTATTTTTCGGGTTACCCAGAAGAGGTTAATTACATACATTTCCATGAGCTTCAAACGTGAATTGGGATTTCATTTCGAATTCAGTTTTCTCTTTTTTCCCACCTTCAGAAAAATGAAGCATAGACATCTCTGCTATCATTAGCATTTTCTGAAAGGTAACTATCTCGATTGCATATCGAAATTTCTATAGAATCTTTGAAAAAGACTTTCTTTCCTCCATAAGAAAGAAAGGACTTACTCTCTTTGGGATCTGATACTACACCGCTGCTGAATACCTTAGTGGATCGACTCTATTACATAAGTGGATTCCTAATTTTTTTCTCATATCATGACATAAGGAAAGCAGTTCTTATTGTATCGGCCCAAACCCTCGCTAATTGATCTTTACGGCGCTTCCCCCATCAATTCAATTAGAGCTTTTATCCATAGAATCTAGTCTTATAGGCATATCTATTTCTTCCTATTTTGGCTTCTATGAAGTCTCTTTCTTTGCTACAGCTAATAAAAATCGTTGCTTTGTACGATAAATATGTAGAAAGCCTATTTTCGTTCTAGTATTGATTGGCGGATTGGATCTTTCTTTCCCTCTTTCTATAGTGGAGATAGTCGCACGTAATGACAGATCACGGCCATATTATTAAAAGCTTGTGGTAAGAATGGGTTTCGTTCGAGTGCCCGGAAATAATATTCCAAAGCTTTCGTATGTTCTCCATTGCTTGTGTGGATAAGGCCTATGTTATAGAGTATATAACTTCGATCATAGGGATCAATTTCGAGTCGCGTAGCTTCATAATAATTATGTAAAGCTTCCGCATAATTTCCTTCGGATTGAGCTGACATCCGTTACGGTTGTTCATTCTAGTCAAATAATCCCCGTTCCAGAACCGTACGTGAGATTTCAATCTCATACGGCTCCTCCCTTCTGTACATAATGAATGATAAGAATCCCTGGAATAAAAAAAAAAGATATTGCAAGATTCTCATTTTATGAACTGACAGGGGCTAGTATTTTTACAAGAAATCTCTAGCCAGCCTTCCTGCAAGAGGTCTTTTCTTAACATACAGCGTATTGGTGGTATATAGAAAAAGTAACTCCAACAATTTCTTTGTCCTCAACGCCTCGTATTTCCAGGAATGAGTCACTTCAACGGACTTCGATGGTTCTACGGGTATCCAAAGTACGAACGAGATGGATGTTTGTTGTCCCAACCACTCTTGTTTGTTAGTCCTGATTCCGATAAGGAAAAGGGAATAAGTTCTAACTAAAGTTTTCTTGTTGTTGATTCCTAGGTGTAGTGCTTCTTCCTCTATGCCGCCTATTGGTATTAGTGGAGTAGGATTGACTTGTAAGAACCTATAGGTGGAACCTTTCGCTCAATACTCAAATTGAAAATGAAAGCATCTGAGGCTGCATCACTCGGGGATACACGATAGAAGGAATTGTTCTATTTCCAAACTTCACCTTCACGAAGCGTAGGTTTCTTTCGAGTTTCTTTTCAGATAATATATAAAAATAGAATAATCTTTTTCGTTCTATACCAAATCATGTTCCTTTCTCGCTCGTAAGACGGAGAATGGTAAATAAATAAAAAGAATCAAATCGCACCATCTCTGTAATAGGTAAATGCCTCTTTTTCTCCTAAAGTTGTCGGAATTATTCGTAATAAGATATTGGCTACAATTGAAGAGGTCTTATCAATAAAATTTCCATTTATCCGTGATCTAGGCATAGTTCACAATCCACTCCCTAATTCTTCTCATTACCTCTCGTAGGATAAGAATCCCACAAACAAAGGAATTGAACAGTACGAAATCACATAAAAAAAAGACTCGGGGGATAAAAAAACCTGTATATTTTTTTTATCCCCCGAGCCGCGAATCTTTTTTTTACTTTGAGAAAAAACTTTTCTATTTTTCGAATTGTTTGCATTGCTGCATCAGATCCATATAGCAGAGCGTTTTTGAACTCGCTTTTTTTTTCTCTTGGTTACGTGTCTTCGTCGCTACACGTAGCCAGAGAAAAGCGAGTTTGATCGTCAAGGAACTTTTCAATGGCAACCTCAGTGTTCCTACCCTCGTGAATTAGAAAGAATTCGTCAATGAATCGCCTGTTTCTTTCCGCGTTCGCTTTTTGAGGGTCTATTGTCCTTTCTTTCCGGCTTAGTTCAGACTCTGTCCATAGTAGTCTTTCCTGGAACCAGGAAACCCGGCTCTCCAACTCCTGGATCGTTGAGGTTGATGTTACTACTTCATGATTTGCCAGGAGTAAATCACCCTCGAGGGTTCTCTGGGATGCCCGGAGGCAGTCATTATCCTCCTGCAGGCAGAAGTTTTCGTCCTGCAGAGTGACAGAATTGTCAGTTTCCTCGAACCAGGAAACCCGGCTCTCCAATTCCTGGATCATTGAGGTTGATGTTCGAGAGAGCTCTCGGTATGAATCCCGAGAGCTTATGAGATTTCTTTGCATATTATATATGCAGAGCGCGGCTAAGCCGACTACTCGGCTGTTGTTCTGTCTCTGTCGTGCCAGCTCGGAGGCGAGCAAATGGTTTTGCTCCCATAGAATCTGGGACTGGTCTTGCCGATCGAGAGGACCCTCCTGGATGTCCCGGTTGTATAGCGGATGCAAAAAAAGGAAGCAATCCTTCATTTTCCAGGTCTGGATTGCGATGCGACGCTCCATCCGGATATTGATGGGCCGAACTATCCCGCGGACTTGACGTGAATCCTGTTTCCGAAAATACCTGACTTCCGAAGGCAGAGTCCTAGTGAAGGTAAAGAGATTCTTAGGTTGTGGGGCAACCCAATAGCAGAAGCAGAACGGTACTAAAAAAAAATAGAAGAGTGGTCAACCTCCGCGAAAATAGTAAGAACCTTGTGAACGGTCGGATGAGATTGACCCGTTGGATCAGTACCCACAAGAGTTTCATTCCTTTTCGTACCACTGTAATCCTAGCCACCATATTACTAAGTGCTTGGGTAAGGTTGATCCGGTAGATCAGTCCTCCCAACAGTAGAATCAAAAGATTAGTCCGACAGCAAAAAAATAAAAGAGTCTGACGGATATTAATTACCTCGATTCGCATAATCATAGAATTACCTCCATTTTTTTTTTCTGTTTTCTTTATCTCTCTTACCTTACGTATTTTCGAATTCGCGATTCACCGGGTTTCTAGGACATAATCAGAACATCAGATTTTTTGGAGAGATGGCCGAGCGGTCCAAGGCGTAGCATTGGAACTGCTATGTAGGCTTTCGTTTACCGAGGGTTCGAATCCCTCTCTCTCCGTCCCTTCACGGAATTCACGAACCTTATTGACCACAATGTATCAAATCAAATTGAATACTTCCAGCAAAGGGATCTTTCTTTGATATAAATTCTTGATTACTCATTTTTGTAGTTTTGTAGTACGGAAAAATACTGGAAAGAGCAGCCAAGGAATGAAAATATCCCTGCCGATCTATGATACATAACTGGGAACTCCCCTATCTTAGGTCGATTTATTTTGTCGAAAAGGGGGCCAAAATTTCCGAAGCTTTGTTCTTTTAGTTAGGTTCAAGTTTGACGGGAATAATATTCTACAACTCGCAACTCTTCGATTTTCAAACCAACCCGACGACGCTCTATTATTTGCTTGACTAATCCTTTATATTGGGATGAGTAAAGAGTCAAATGTTCTGGCAATTTTTTCTGGGAGGATGAAGCAAGAGAATTTTGAATGAGAGCTCTGGTTTTTTGTTCATCCTTCGTTGTAATAATATCTCGGGGTTTGCAGCGATAACTTGGGATATCTACTAGACAACCATTAACTAAAATATGTCTATGATTAACTAATTGCCGAGCCCCGGGAATGGTCGAAGCCATACCCAATCGAAAAATAATGTTATCCAAACGCATTTCAAGTAATTGTAGTAAAACCTGATCTGTTGATCCTTTGGTTTTGCTAGCGATACGAACGTATTTAAGTAATTGTCGCTCTGTCAGACCATAATGAAAACGCAATTTTTGTTTTTCCTCTAGACGACTCCGATATTGAGATTTTTTGATTTTCTTTTTCTGTTTGTAGTTCTTTGGGAGGCGTTTAGTAGTTAGTCCCGGTAAATTCCCCAGACGTTTTATTTTTTTGAGACGAGGCCCTCGGTAACGAGACATAAAGACTCCTTTTTTATTGAAAATGGAATTGACTAAATTAAGACTGAACTAAATGAGAAACGAAGCAAACTCGACTGAAGTACTGTACTACAAAGAAGAATGCGATAAGTTGTATCAATATTCAGACTCTTTGGTTTATATAGCAAGTTAAGAATACTTTTCTTGATTTGTTACTAACTGCTCGAAGCTTTTTTTTTATTCATAGTTGTAAGTTCTTACGACCTACTCGATCAGTTACTTTTTGAAAGACGGTAAAGAAGTCTTTTCAATATTCTATTCCTTGGTGTCAAGGAGACATTCAAGGTTCAAAGTAGAAAATCGAACAAATAAAAAAGCCGGCTATCGGAATCGAACCGATGACCATCGCATTACAAATGCGATGCTCTAACCTCTGAGCTAAGCGGGCTCACATAACAGAAATTTTGCATAGGAATTCCGCAAACTGCCAGGATCTTCGCTATTCAGAAATCCTCTAGCATTCTAGCATATAGAAAGACTCGAAATCGAATTCAGAATGAATATTCTCTAACAAGAAATCTCAAATAGAATTTTATATCCTTTTTCAATTGAAATCAATCGAATTTTTCTTTTGATTTTCGATGTCTCATTGATTCTAGTTTTCGTTTTTAGTTATAGGATTCTCTTTTCGATTTATATGATTATAAAATAAAGAATCAAGATAATAAGGATACAAAACAGAAAAAAAATGAGATATTCCTCTGGTTTCATTCAGAGAGATAAGACAACAAAGAATCGACCGTTTAAGTATTAAAAACAGCGCCATAAAAATGAGAAGAAGAGAGGCCTATATTCTGTGGTATAGATCCATCCATGTTGAATTGCGGATTCATCAATGCTAGAATCATTTCTGATTGGCCAAAATACCTGTTCTCCGATAGATAAGGATAGATAAGATACATAAGAAATCAAATAGCAGTAAACGGATAAACTTTTTAGATTTTTAGATATAGAATCCTATCTAATCTAATGAATTCAAAGGTTACGGTATAAGCAAAAATGAAAGAAAAACGAGAAAGAAAAGAAAGAGGGGGAAAGGGATCCTAGTTTCAAAACAAAAAAGGGGATATGGCGAAATTGGTAGACGCTACGGACTTGAGTGAATTGAGCCTTAGTATGGAAACCTACTAAGTGAAAACTTTCAAATTCAGAGAAACCCTGGAATCAAAAATGGGCAATCCTGAGCCAAATCCTGTTTTCAGAAAAAAAGGGGGGTTCCGAAAACAAGAATCCAAAAAGGATAGGTGCAGAGACTCAACGGAAGCTCTTCTAACGAATGGGGTAGACTGCGTTGCTAGAGGACTCTTTCAAAGGAAGGGATGAAGGATGAAACTAGATACATACGTATACTGAAATAATCAAACGATTCATATTAATTCCTCCCCGAATCCTTCTTTTTTTATATGAAAAATGGAAGCATTATTGTGAATCGATCCCCACAAATTCAGTGATCAAATCATTCACTCCATAGTCTGATAGATCTTTTAACGAACTGATTAATCGGACGAGAATAAAGATAGAGTCCCATTCTACATGTCAATAGCAATACCGACAACAATGAAATTTATAGTAAGAGGAAAATCCGTCGACTTTAGAAATCGTGAGGGTTCGAGTCCCTCTATCCCCAATCACACTAAAAAACAAAGGCCCATCCCCCTACTTTTTCATCAGCGGTTCCATTCCACGATATGTTTCTGATTCACTCTACACTTTGCCAACTAGATCGGATCAGAAATGCTCCTCGGTTATCACAAGTCCTTGAGATGTACGATATACGTACAAAAGAACATCCCTGAGTAAGGAACCCCCGTTTGAATCATTCACAAGACATATCATGATTCTTAATTCAATGAAACCTACAAAGTATTCTTGTTGAAGATCTCAGAAATTCCCTGGGTAAGACTTTGTAATGCTTTTTGATTCTCTTTCATGTGAATTGACAGAGACCTAATCCATCGAGTAGGATGGGTATAATATGTCGGGAAGGGTCGGGATAGCTCAGCTGGTAGAGCAGAGGACTGAAAATCCTCGTGTCACCAGTTCAAATCTGGTTCCTGGCATGTAGTTACTAATAGATACTCATCCAAATTCAATATGGATCATCAGACATATTGGTTAATAGTCTAGACCACGACCCATAACTTCTCCATCTAGGTGTCTAGAGATATACCTCCCTATCTTTTTGTAGATAGGAAAAGAAAAGAATTCCATGCTGTTTCGGCTTCTTTTTTCTTTGTTTCTATGATGCCTCTTCTCATTCAAACAAAAAATATGAATTCTTCATATCCAAAAAGTAAAGTTAGTTGTTTGAAAACCCAACAGTCCGATCTTAAAGAGTGGATAGTTGGGAATAGGCAAGATTCATTTCAGATATAGTCCAAATAGAATCTCAGCAACCCCTTTCCTTTCTTTCGTTTTTTATTTCCCATTCCCTTTCACCACTCGCTCCTCCGTGACTTTTGAGAGCCCATCTAAGTGCTGTGCGCGGTACAAAGTTCGTGGTGCAGAACTCTTTTTTTGTTCATTTTAGTAGCCCGGCTCCCTCGAAAGAAAGATCTTCCAAATTGGAAAATTGTAATGAAACCCTATTTTGGATTGAGCCCACCTATAATACGCATGAGAATTCAATGAATCTCTTTGATCTAGAACAGAATAGAAAACGATTCCTTGAATGTCTGTAGGCGTAGAAGTGAAGATTGATATTCAAAGAGCGTCTTGTATTTCATAGAAATTAGGCGCAATATAATCCTTTCGTAAGGGCCATCCTATCCAGCTTTCAGGCATCAAAATACGTTTCAGGTGTGGATGATTCTCATAAGAGATTCCCAACATATCATAGGATTCCCGTTCTTGAAAATCCGAACTTTTCCAAATCCAGAAAACCGACGGAATTCTAGGATCGCTCCTTGGGACAAATACTTTTATGCATACCGCTTCTGGTTGATCCAGACCAGACTGTATTCTCGTAAGATGATACACACTAGCTAACAGTCCCCCTGGTGCTACATCATAGGCACACTGGGAGCGTAGATAATTGTA